ATGGTTAATATTCATGGGTTAAACAGTTGGTTATTTAGACTTGATCATAAGCGTGTGGGTATTATATATGTGCTTATAGGATTATGAAGTGGTTTTATAGGGCTTAGCCTTAGTTTAATGATACGTCTAAATTTTTTAGAACCTTACTATAAAGTGATTTCACTGGATTGTTATAAATTTTTAATAACTAAACATGGGATTATCATGATTTTCTTTTTTATTATGCCTGTTTTAATAGGCGGGTTTGGTAACTACTTAATACCGCTAATTAGAGGTATGTCCGATTTAAATTTACCACGTTTAAATGCTTTAAGAGCTTGGTTGTTAATTCCTTCTATTGTGTGTTTGTTGATTAGAATGTGCTTGGGCGCCGGGGTAGGTTGAACTTTTTATCCTCCTCTATCTTCTTCTTCTTTCTTGAGTAGTAAGGGGGTCGATTTTTTAATGTTTTCTTTACATTTAGCTGGTATATCGAGAATTTTTAGTTCTATAAATTTTATATGTACTTTATACAGTATATTTAGTACTAGTTTAGTTGGTCGTACATCTATCATATTATGATCATATTTGTTTACATCCATTTTGCTGTTAGTAACGTTGCCCGTATTAGCGGCTGCTATAACTATGTTGTTATTTGACCGTAAATTCGGTTCGGCGTTTTTTGACCCTATGGGTGGTGGTGATCCTGTTTTATTCCAACATATGTTTTGATTTTTTGGTCACCCCGAGGTTTATGTGTTAATTTTACCAGGTTTTGGTATAATTAGTCATATTTGTTTAAGCATAGGGGGCTCCTTTGATGTTTTTGGGTTTTATGGTTTGTTATTTGCAATGTTTGCAATTGTCTGCTTAGGGTGTAGTGTGTGAGGCCACCATATGTTTACTATAGGATTAGATGTTAAGACTGCGATATTTTTTAGCTCAGTTACTATGATCATAGGTGTGCCTACCGGAATAAAGGTATTTACTTGATTATACATGTTGTTACATTATAAATCTAGCATAGGAGAACCCATATTATGATGGATTTTATCATTTATAGTTTTATTTACTTTTGGTGGGGTGACTGGCATTATACTTTCTGCTTGTGTTTTAGACAATGTTTTACATGATACATGATTTGTTGTAGCACATTTTCATTATGTTATGTCTCTGGGTGCTTACATAAGTGTTATACTAATGTTTATTTGGTGATGACCGTTAATAACGGGTTTAAGTTTAAAAAAGTATTTATTACAGTGTCAGTGTGTGATATCGCAGGTTGGTATTAATTTATGTTTTTTCCCGATGCATTACTTCGGTCTATGCGGTTTACCTCGTCGTGTTTGTGTGTATGAAGTTACATATAGTTGAATTAAAACTATTTGTAGTTTAGGATCTTTTATATCGGCGTTTAGTGGATGTTTTTTTGTGTTTATCTTATGAGAGTCTTTAACACAACGTAAAGAAATTTTAGGTAGACATGGTTTACCAAGATTAATTACAAATATTTTAATTTGTCCTGTTGCTTATCATAAAAAATTTTTTAGTTATGGGTATACTGTTGATTATACCTATGGTGCATATCATATGCATTGAGTTAAAGGTGCTTATATCGAGTAGGTTACTTAGTTTATTAAAAATGTAGGTTTTGTAAGTCTAAGAGGATAATTATCAGTGACCTTAAGTTTAGAAATTTAACTTTTAATTGATTTTAGGTTAATGTGCCTTTTGCATCATGCTTAACGGAGTATAATAAATAAATTTAATTATCGAAAAGTTTAGATCTTAAATATAATTGTTCAGCACTTAAGTCGAGTAGACGTAATAAAATTATATTTATGATGTGATAAATTAGACGGTAAACTTTATAACTATTTTATAGCTTAAAATTTAAAATTACACACTTAGCAATGAGGTTAAGTGTGCTATTATACTATTATTAATGTGTTAAGTTAAGAAAGGGTTAAAAGTACCTAATCTTTATAAAATTGTTAAAAATTTTTTTAGCTTGATAGATAGTTAAAATTAGTGGCTGTATAAATATAATTGTTGGTTTATAAAAAATCGTTAAATAAGTAATATAAATATGTTAAGTTATTTCTCAAGCATCGCCCGTCTGTTTATTAAAAACATTGTTATATAAAATAATATATAATAGTACCTGCCCAGTGTCTGTTGATAAATGGCCGCAGTATATTGACTGTGCAAAGGTAGCATAATTAATTGCCTCATAATTGGGGGCTTGTCTGAATGGTTTGACGTGGTGATAGTTAATATCTTACATTTTAATGAAATTAATATTGAGGGCACAGAATCCTCAAAGGTTAATTAGACGGAAAGACCCCAGGATCTTTAATTTTTGCTTGGGGCAAGCATTATTTTTTTAATATTATTATGACCCTTTACAGGATAGTGAGTTAAGTTACCCTGGGGATAACAGTGTAATGATTAATTAGAGATCTTATCGAATTAATCGTTTGCTACCTCGATGTTGACTTAGGTATATAAGCTAGGCGCAGTAGTTTAGCTTTTAGGTCTGTTCGACCTTAATTACCTCCATGAGTTGAGTTAAGACCGGTGTAAGCCAGGTCGGTTCTTATCTATTATTCAAATTTACTAGTACGAAAGGATCGTAAATTTTTTTAGTAAACATTCAGCTCTGTGGCCTTAGCTTTGCAAAAGCTAAAGAGGATGTAATCACATCCAGTGTTTTAATCTATTTAACTATGGTAGAAGAAAGTTTCTAATAAATTAGTTGCATAAATTAAGTATATTAGTTAATTCTTATAGTATTAAAGAATAATTATTAGCAATTAATTTTTTATTGGAACGTCAGTTTTTTAAGAATTTGTTAGATAAAGGGGATAGGACACAGTGCCAGCATCCGCGGTTAATCTGTTTTCTTTGCTTTCTTATAGAATTTATGTAAATATTAACACGTAAGGTTAGGTGAAATTTTCTTACTTTTATATTAAATATTTATATAAAAATATACAAATTTAATGACAGGGATTAGATACCCCATTAATATATGTAGTAATAATGTCTTAGTTTTATAACTAAAATAGTTTGGCAGCGAGTGAATCCTATTGGGGGAAGGTGTAGAGTAAAGGACGATCCGCCAATTAGTTTACTTTTTTTATGTTGGTGTATATCTGGTTAAATATTATTGTTTAATGACTAATTGTGCAATTATTATTAAGCCAAGTCTATGTGCTGCTTAGAAAAGATTCTTATGCGTTACAATAATAATAAAATTGTTGTAAAACAATTTAATATAGGACTCAATAGTAATATATGATAAGTTTGCGTGTATGAAGAAGGTTTAACTCGGGTACACACCGCCCGTCACCCTCGATTATTATTGAGGTAAGTCGTAACAAGGTAACCATAAATGAATTTATGGTTAATTATCCTAACACTAATATGTATGGATTATAATGAAAATTTCTTTGATGTATTATGACATTGTGTGTTTTATATTTGCTATCTGTGTTTTTATAATTTTTTTTGTTTACATATCGTTAGGTTGAAATTTTGTGCATGGTGGTGTTACAAATTTTGGCAGAGAAAATCAATTAATAGAGTTAGTGTGAACTATGTTACCAACTAGTATAGTGTTAGTCTTATGTGTTTTAAACGTTAAATTTATAAGGGAAGGGTTAGATTGTATATCCGTTGAAACTATCAAGATAATTGGGCATCAGTGGTATTGAAGATACGAGTATTTGCTTGGTAGATACGATTCTTTTGTTTCTAGGGATGGTTTTAGAGTTGATAAGCCGTTACGTTTAATCTACGGAGTGCCTTACCATTTTATTGTAACATCTGCTGATGTAATACACTCATTTTCTTTACCAAATTTAAATATAAAGATGGACGCCATTCCTGGACGATTGAATCATTTATATTTTACCCCCGCGCAACATGGGGTATTTACTGGTTATTGTGCAGAGTTATGCGGGGTGAATCACTCAGTTATGCCTATAACATTAGAAGTTGTTGGGGGTTGTAAGATTTTTTGTTTTAGTATAAAAAATATATAAGCTTTTCGTGCTTATGCTAGCTATATTAGCTAAACAAATAATAATGTTGATATCAGTACTATTTTTTTTTTATTTTTTGAGACTTACTTTATTTTTAATGTTGAGTCATCCTATATTTTATTGTGGTTTATTGGTTGTTAAAGCAGTATTATGTAGATTTATTTGTTATTTAGTATATGGATTTAGTTGGTATGCTTTACTTTTTTGTTTGGTTTATATAGGTGGTGTATATATATTATTTGTTTTTGTTTCCGTTCATAATCCTAATAGTAATATAATTTCTGGTTGAAATTTTAGTTTATGATGAAGCATTGGTATTTTGTGGATTTTGTGTGCTGGGTTTTATTATATTCGATTAGTTTTAATTGAGTACGAATTTAGCAGTTGTTTATGTACTTTTGCAGAGGGTAACTTGTATATTGTCATGTGTTTAACTTTATTATTTGGATTTGTAGTGTTGAGTTTAATAATGAGTGTTAAATTGAATTATTATCGTTAATTATTTTTATAGAGTTTTCTGGTTTAACATATATTAAATGTGAAGGATTGTAAATCCTTTTAAAGCTTATGCTAACTAGGTTATATTTGGTTATATTTGAATAATATTTATATATTATATAAACAATTTAAAAGAAAGAAAAAATAACAACAAAATTCAATGCGTTAATACGCCAAAATTTTAAAATTTTAAAATTTTGGCATACTACTATATGTTAATATGTTAAAATTTTAAAATTTTGGCGTATTAACGCATTGAATTTTGTTGTTATTTTTAGCCTATTAAACTGATACTCTATAATATTCATAACTTTTAAGAAGCATTTGATTTGAAATCAAATTGGTTGTTTTTGATAACAATATGAATTTGTGGAAATGCCAGAGTGTATATGGACTTGGTTTAGGACTAAGTTACGATAATTATATCTTTCCATTATTGGTAGTTATGTCAGAATTGTATGAGTTAGCTTTAAGCGCTAATTATGGAGGTATCCTAACTACTATGTAGCATATATAAAACTTATGTTACGGCCATAAGATGGGTAAGATTTTACCGTATGCTTTATGCTTATATTATTAATTATATTTATTCTAGGTTTTATAGTTTATTTGGGGATAATTACTAAATTTAAAGTATCCTACTTTTTTGACATAGATTTACTCATTTTAAAAAGGGTTAATTGATTAATTAAGATAAAATGAGATTACATTTCATTAGGTATTTTATTAATGCTTATTATATGTTTTAGCTACGTTTACTATTATACCCATCATTATTTTTCTGGCGATATTGCTGGATTTGAGTTAAAAAAGTTAATATGTTTATTTGTGGCAGTAATGGCAACTTTAGTTTGCACTGGTGATTTTTTATCAACTTTAATCTTATGGGAATACTTGGGGGTTGTAAGATTTTTTTTAATTCTATTTTATAGTAACTATTTAAGTCTTCGGTCTTCTATTGTTACATTAGTATCATCTCGATTTGGTGATGTTTGTCTATTTTTGTTAATTGGATTAATGTTTTTTAATAATTTTACCTCATGACTGAGTGCATGTTTATTTTTTTTTATAATATTCACAAAGAGTGCCGGTTACCCATTTATAAGATGGCTTTTAGAAGCTATGCGTGCGCCAACACCAGTTAGCTCACTAGTGCATTCGTCAACATTGGTTGCAGCGGGGGTTTGATTTGCCTTGCGGTATGATTACTATAGGTATTTTGAAAATACTATTATATACAGTGTACTTTTTTTATTAACTATACTCATAACTGGAATATGTTGTTTTTTCTTTCTTGATCTAAAGAAGATTGTCGCTTTATCTACATGTAATAATATTTCTTGATGTATGATATACTTACTTTTTGGAGATGTCTGCTTATGTTTATTTCAATTGTTAAGGCATGGTGTATCAAAGTGTATGTTATTTATGTTAGTAGGCGATGTAATGAGTGGTAGAGGAGGTTCTCAAGCGAGCAATTGTGTATATAGTACTCGCTTATATGGTAAATTAGGCATATTTGGTTTATTTTCTATCATATTGGGTCTTTCTGGGGCCCCTTTTATTGGTGTTTTTTGCACAAAGCATTTTTTTTTAAGTTTATTCAGTGGATTTACTAACATTCTATTATTAATATTTATATGTTTATGCGTATTTTTATCTTACTTTTATTCATTTCGTTTGTGTCATATACTAATAAAAATTGAATACAGCCTTGCAGCGGGGGTTTTATACACATTTAATGCAGGTTTAATGGTTTACATGTGACTATTTATCAATTTTTACTTAGGTAGTATTATAGATGAAAATAATTTTATACTCAGTGAAATTTCTATTTTTTTAATATTATCACAGTTAGTATGCTGCTGAACGGCATATTTTTTATACCAAAAAAATATTTTTAGTAAGTGGAGTAGAAGACTATTTGGTTGTGATAATATTGTGGAGTATGTTTATAATATTTGAATCAGGTTAAATCAATATGTCAGAATATGTTTTTATCGATGGGATAAAAATTTATTATCCATAATTCGACTTAGTGGTAAAAAAACGTTATATTTATATTCAGTAAGAGTATTAAATATTTTAATATTTGGAATATTTGCGGTAACTATATTATATGGTATAGTATATTAATATGATTATATGGTATAGTATATTAATATGATTATATGGTATAGTATATTAATATGATTATATGGTATAGTATATTAATATGATTATATGGTATAGTATATTAATATGATTATATGGTATAGTATATTAATATGATTATATGGTATAGTATATTAATATGATTATATGGTATAGTATATTAATATGATTATATGGTATAGTATATTAATATGATTATATGGTATAGTATATTAATATGATTATATGGTATAGTATATTAATATGATTATATGGTATAGTATATTAATATGATTATATGGTATAGTATATTAATATGATTATATGGTATAGTATATTAATATGATTATATGGTATAGTATATTAATATGATTATATGGTATAGTATATTAATATGATTATATGGTATAGTATATTAATATGATTATATGGTATAGTATATTAATATGATTATATGGTATAGTATATTAATATGATTATATGGTATAGTATATTAATATGATTATATGGTATAGTATATTAATATGATTATATGGTATAGTATATTAATATGATTATATGGTATAGTATATTAATATGATTATATGGTATAGTATATTAATATGATTATATGGTATAGTATATTAATATGATTATATGGTATAGTATATTAATATGATTATATGGTATAGTATATTAATATGATTATATGGTATAGTATATTAATATGATTATATGGTATAGTATATTAATATGATTATATGGTATAGTATATTAATATGATTATATGGTATAGTATATACCCCCACCCGTTTTGTTTTGGTGGGGGGTATATATTTTTACATTGTTAGTATAATATTATTATAGTACTTTTCCAAAGTATTGATCTATAAATGTAGACAATGTAAAAGTGTCAGTATTTTCTATTTTTAACGCTTCCTTTATAGGGTTATTATTAGTTGGTATATTTAGATGAAATTTGAAGTTGATTATTATATTTTTTGTATTATTTTTGATATCATTAGTTATAGGTTGATGGGATTTAGGTGGTAGAAATGATCATTATCCTCCGGCATTTTGGTTATTTATTTTAAGTGAAGTTATAATTTTTGGTGGATTATTCACTTGTTGTTTTTATTATGATACTCATAACTATGTTAACTTATCTAGAGCTATAGAGATTCCATTTGTTGGATGTTTTGTTTTATTAAGTTCTAGAATAACTTTAACTATTTTTCATCATGCTATGGATTGGGAGTTTAGATGAATTTTATTAGTTATGACTATTATTTTAGGTTTCTGTTTTGTAGGTTTACAGATTTTAGAATTTAACGATATTGATATAACATTGCTGGACACCCCTTTTCATGCTACTAGTTTTTGCACTGTTGGGTTACATTTTTTACACGTTTTGGGTGGTGCTTTATGTATATGTGGCATAATGATCGTTGGTGTATCAGCTGCTGGGTTTTATCGTTGCACTCTTATAACTTGATATTGGCATTTTGTAGATTATATATGGTTATTTGTATATATGATCATTTATGTCTGTTAAAAATTTTACTGATAGGTTAAGTAAACTAACAAATTGTGGTTTTGTAGATTACATCAATTATTATTGTGTATCAGTAAATTAGATGATTAGATTATTTCGGCGTAATTTGGTGGATTTACCTATTAAATATTCTTTAAATTATTATTGATGTAGGGGATTTGTACTTTCTGTTTTTATGGGTTTACAAATTTTGACTGGTATTATTTTATCTTTTTTGTATATAGCGGATTCTTCAACAAGTTTTGAGTGTGTTTTGGGTTTTTCTAAAGATGTTTTTTTTATTTGATGTCTGCGTTATTGGCATATTTGAGGTGTTAGTATACTATTTATTTTATTATTTGTTCATATGGGTCGTGCGTTATATTATTCTAGACATTCAATGAAGGGCGTATGAAAAGTAGGTTTTATACTATATTTATTGACTATGGGGGAAGCTTTTACTGGATATATTCTACCATGACACCAAATGTCATATTGAGCTGCTACTGTATTAACGTCTATTGTTGATAGCCTTCCTTTGATTGGCCCGACAGTGTATAAGTTTATTGTTGGTGGTTTTGCAGTAACTGAGGTTACGTTAATACGTGTATTTTCTGTTCATGTGTGTTTAGGTTTTATAATTGTAGGTTTAATGATGCTACATTCATTTTTTCTTCATCGAAGTGGAAGAAAAAATCCTTTATTCCGTCAAGGTGGTTGTAGAGATATAGTTTTTTTTCATTCTTACTTTACTGTAAAGGATTTTTTCTCTTTACTTATAATTATTTGAATAACACTTTTTGGTGTTTTTTATATACCAGACTTTTTTATGGACGTGGAAGGGTATATAGAGGCTAATCCTTTAAGTACACCAGTTTCTATAAAGCCTGAATGATATTTTCTAATTTTTTATGCAATGTTACGTTGTATTGAGTCAAAGATAGGTGGCATGGCTTTAATATTATCTTTGCTGTTTTTACTTTGGGTGCCTACAACAAATCAAAAAAGGGCTTATTCTATATATCGTCAGTTAAATTTTTGAATAATTGTTAGACTATTTTTTTGTATGACATACTTAGGTGGTTGTCACCCTGAGTATCCTTACTTAGAAGTTTGTAAGATGTTTAGTTTCTTGATAGTAGCTTTTATGTTTACATTTAAGTTATTTTGATCCAGCAACAGTAGTATGGCACGGTATTAAAACAATGATTAGTTTGTTTTTACTATTTTTTATCTTAATACTATTAAGGTTTTTTGTGTCTTTAAGACGATTTTTGAGTAGTTTAATAATATTAGAAAAATTTAATATACTATTATTATTATCAATTTTACTTTTAGGCGAGTTAGATAGACATATGTCATTTATAGTTTTAATGGTTGTTTCAACTATTGAAATTGTTTTAGGTTTAGTTGTTTTAACTCGTGTGTGAGAATGTACAAATTCTTTAGACTTAGTTTCTTTTTAGTTAGAATACTTATTGGAACGTTTTTTATATTTTATTCATGTGGGTTTCAGATTTTTAGTAGAACTTTCTCTGTCATATCATCATGAATTTTATTAGATAATGTATCATTTTATTTAATAATACTAGTAGTATGTTTAGGTTTATACAGACAATTATGTTTTTCTTCATATTTAACAGATAGTAGAAAGATCTTTATACTTTTAAGATTAAGATTTAGAATTTGTTGTTTTTGTACCACTCATGCTATACTATTTTGATGCTTTTATGAATTATCGATGCTACCTTTATTATTTTTAATTTTTAAGGATTCACCTTATTCAGAACGGTTTATTGCCGGATGATATTTTGCTGCTTACCTTTTAGTCACGTCACTTCCATTATTGTTAATATTGATGTATTTATCATTTATTAAAGATTGTTGAATATTTAGTGGTTGAACAATTAATAATGATATTTGATGACTTTATGTTATATTGGCTTTTATATTTTTTACTAAGGTGCCTTTATGCCCCTTTCATACATGATTACCCATTGTACATGCGGAAGCTACTAGAATTGTTTCTATTTTTTTAAGTGGTTACATAATGAAGTTAGGTTTATTGGGTGTATATCGTTGTGCCTTTTTTATTTTTAAAGCTAACATGTTATCATATTTATACTTATGCTTAGTAGCAAGAGTTTTATTTTTTGTAGTTAGGAGTAGAGAGCTTGATGGTAAGCGTTGACTTGCTTTTTTAAGATTGGCTCATATCGTTGTACCTTTCTTAGGTTTATACATATGTGATTGAGATCATACATCTTTATTATTTATTTATTGTTTTGGTCATGGTTTAAGGGCTGGATTAGTATTTGGCGTGCTTTGATACTTTTATGATTTATGTAATAGTCGTAATTGACTATTATTAAAGTCTGGTATTAGAGGTAAGATAACAATGTTTTTAATAATTATTTCATTATTATCTCTTTGTTCATTTCCCCCAAGATTACAGTTTTTTTGTGAGGTTCAGTTAGTTAGCCAATCTAGCTTTTCTTTATTATACTGATTTTTCTGATGTTGATATTTATTTATTGGTGGTTTAGTACCATTAGTACTATGTGGGTTCATATTAATACGGTCTGAGTGTGTTGAAAGGCATAGTTTTAAATTTTATCCATTTTATTTATTTTTAGTTTTTATGGTTGCATGATGTTTTTGTGGTATACTAATATTATAGATGATTTAATATGGTGTACAGCATTCTGCATTTTGGTTGCAGCGGGGGTTTGTAACCTGTTAAATTTCTTTTAGCTTAATGTAAAGCGTTAGTTTGAAGCACTAAAGATAATTTAAAATTAGAGAGAAGAGTAAGTTAATTGAAAACTGTGGGGTTCATGTCCCCATAATACATTATGGTGTCTCTTCAAATCATGCATACTTTTTTTAACAGTTACTCTAGTATAATTGTCAGAGTTTATAAAAAGATAGTGGGTGTTTTTTCTTACTATTATTTAATATTACTAACTATGACATTAATTTTATTTGTTTCATATCGGTTTCCTTATTGTTTCAGACCTCTTTTTTTTAGTATCTTTTTAATATGCTTTATATTTTCTATGTTTATAGCTTTATTTGGCCGTCGTCTAGGTAGTAGGTATATTGAATTTTTTAGCGGGTTTGTTCCGGTCGGAACCCCATTATATATCTGTCCTTTAGTATGTCTAGCAGAAACTATAAGATATATAATTCGACCTTTTGTTTTAATTTTTCGTCCATTTATAAATATAAGTTTGGGGTGTTGCGGTGCTGTAGCTATAAGTGGATTCTGCTTTTCCAAACCCACCTGAATTATATTATTAATAATAGTGTTTTTTTATGAGGTATTTGTAGCGTTAGTACATTGATTCATAGTTACTAATATTTTATCTTTTTCTATAGATCATTAATGTTTACATTACGTTTGCACGTAGATGTGATAATTTTTTCTTTTTTTTTCTCTATATTATTTTGTGGCATTTGTGTCTTTATGGACAATTTATTAAGATTTTGAATATTTTTGGAGTTGTGTGGTATGTCTATTATTCCTTCCTTTTTTTATTCTAGTAATAGTAATTTACATGGATTTTATAACTCCTTATTAACATATATTATAATGTCAGGTTTATCTTCTATATTATTAGTAAGTGGCATTATATTTAGTAGATTATATATTTTTATTTTTGGTGGTTTTGCTATTAAGTTTGGTTTATTTCCATTTAGACTTTGAATGTACCGTGTATTTACTAAAAGAAATTGATATTTTATTTTTTTGGTAAGTGTAGTTAGTAAGTTTCCTATTATAATATTTTGTTTTATTTTTCAGTTTGGGGGTTTAGGATTAATTTTTTTAGATTGTTTATTAACTATTTTGACGTGCTCCTTATTTTTTTGGCTTTTTAGTCAGAGTTGAGAATTTATTTGGTGTCATATATCTTTATCTTCTGTAAGAACTTTAGTAGTTGCCTGCTTTAGAAGAAGATTTGAGGTTTGTTTAGGCATATATTTATATTATGCTTTTTGATCAGTTATGTGTATTTGTTATTTTAAATATTTAGGAAATTATGAAAATAGAAATTTTATGTATTGGGTTTACTGTTTTTTATTACTGGTAACTCCTATTTCTTTACCTCTTTTTTATAAGTTAGGTGTATGTTTTGCTATTTTATATTCATCTATTTATGTATTGTTAGCTTGGTGTGTTTATAGTTTTTCGGAACAATTTTTTTTATATAAGGTTAGAAGGGATTATTTTTATAGCGGTGTTTATAATTCTTGAATTTAGTTATATTTATAAGTCAGAGTAGTTTATTTAAAAATTTCTATTTTACACGTAGAAGAACTCCTTTAGGAGCTTTGTTAAATGGGGTATTTTATTAAAGAATATTAAGTTTGCGTCTTAGTGGAGGGATTTATCCCCCCTATTATATACATGCAATATTAGTTTATAAAAAAATGACAGTTTGTCTCACTGTTGAAGATAATTTATCATGTTGCTATAATGATTTTTGGTTTATTTTCTGGTGTGTTAGGATTACTAATTAGTTTATTAATAATTGCTTTTTTTATTTTAGGTGAGCGTAAGATACTTGGATATTCACAGTATCGTAAGGGACCAAAAAAGGTTGGTATATTAGGATTATTACAGAGGTTTGCAGATTTATTAAAGTTGGTTGTTAAGTTTAAGAATTATTCTTTTCAAAGACGTAGTTGTATTTCTTTGGTTGGTGTTTTTTTGCTAGTCGGTTTAGTAATTTATTATTGTTTAATTTTTGGTGGATATTATAGTTTTAGCTATAAAGGTTTTTCTGTTCTTTGATTTTTGGTGGTTACTAGATTTTCTAGTTATTCTCTGTTATGTGCTGGTTGAGGTAGTTATAGGAAGTATTCTGTACTAGGCTCTATGCGTTCAGCTTTTGGGTCTGTTAGGTTTGAAGCTTGTTTTATGTGTATTATAATCTTTAGTGCTTTATCTTACGGTAGATACTCTTTAAATGATTATCATGGTTTTACTAAATTTTTAATATTTCCAGGTATGTCATTATTATTTATGATATGTATATTGTGTGAAACTAATCGTACTCCTTTTGATTATGCAGAGTCTGAGAGTGAGTTAGTAAGAGGATTTAATGTAGAGTATAGAGGTATTTATTTTACATGTTTATTCGCTTGTGAATATATAATAATTTTTATTTTTTCTTGACTAGGCTCTATAATGTTGTTTGGTGGGGGTATCTGAGGTAGTTTATGATTAGTATTTTCGTTAGTATTTTTTATGTGGGCCCGTGCAACTTTGCCTCGTGTACGTTACGATTATTTTGTAAAATTCTTTTGATCTGTGGGTTTAAGGATTTTGGTACTGAGATTTTTTTTTGTTTTAGTTTAGTTACTGTCTATATAGATTATAAAAAATCATGATGCTGTTAACTTCAAGAAGAGAGTTATCTCTGTAGTCGAATCTAATCTTAGTTTATTTAGAATAAAAGTTTTGGGGACTTTAGGCCTCTACCAGAGAGATTTGGCCAACAGGGCTGCTACAGCAGGCTACTTTGATATAGTAGATTGTAAATTTATATTTCGTTGGTAAAATATATATTATGACTGGCATATCTAATTTAAGTGCTGGGTTCTTACCCCAGTGATGTGTTTTTCACTGTTAGTTTAAATGTTAGTGATTTTTTATGGTTTAATAATCTTTGGTGTTTTAATGGTTTTAATTGGCGGGTTTACTTCAGGCATATTTAATAAGAATGTTGTGGTGGATACGTCTTGAGCTAGACCTTATGAATGTGGGTTTAAATCTAATTCTTTAAGGTTTAATAGTTTTAGTTTTACTTATTTTTCTTTATTAGTATTTTTTGTAATTTTTGATTTGGAGATATCTTTATTATTAAATATGCCTGAGCAGGGGTTACTATTTTTTAACTTTTTTTACTATTTCAGTTTTTTATTAATTTTATCAATTGGTTTTATAACGGAAGTTATATTTGGTTACGTTCGGTGGGGTTACTAGTTAGAGGGGCTTATAAAGTTACTGCTAATAATTTTTAGTCAATTTGATTTGACCTCTTCTTTAATAAGTATATAGTTTTAAGTTAACTAGACTAAATGTTTTCAAAACATTAAGTGATATATTTTTTGTCAAACTATGTTACA